AGACTCATGAAAACTGGCATGGTGCCGTGTTTCGCCGGGGGACTTGATGAGATAGGAACAGAAGGTTCATTTAAATAACTTGTCTATTCATTTAAATAACTTGTCTATTGAAGAAATAAATTCTAATATTAATAATAGAGGATATTAGGGCTTTTTTTATTTCAGTAAATAAATCGAGAAAGGGAAAAAAGGAAAAGAAAGAATAATAAGAAATTACACTTCTATCCTATAACATAGAAATATCATAGGAATAGAAATTCCCTTTTATTGTTGTTGAACAAGTATTTTTGTTTTCAAATCAGATAAATTATTTGATCTATGATTCATTGGACCAAAACAAGAAACGCCCCGGCTAGGTACTGACCAGGCCGGGGGAATAAAAGTACCTTTCGGACGAAATCAAAGAGGTATTCTTTCATTTTTTTTTTATTGGAGATATCCCTTTCGAGCCGTTACGTTATCTAAAATTGGAATTACTGATAAAATTTGTATATTGTATATATTTATATAATAAAGAAAGACTTTTATCAATCTTTACTTTATGTGTAACATAGTGATTTTCCTTTTTCAATTGGGAGAGATGGCTGAGTGGACTAAAGCGGCGGATTGCTAATCCGTTGTACGAGTTATTCGTACCGAGGGTTCGAATCCCTCTCTTTCCATTTCCTCTGATGACTTGATATTTTTCTTTCGAATTCAACAAAATATCGAGCCTTTAACTTAAAATTGAAAATCATATAAAGAAACCGAGAAACTTTTCTTTTTTTTATTCCTCACGTAAAGGATTACGTCCTGGATCATTAGATAGGAATCCGAAGATGAAGAGAGAAACAAAGAATATCACTACTGTGTAAACGAAGAGTTTGAGAGTAAGCATTACACAATCTCCAAGATCATTTTTTGGGGAAAGGGGAATAGATTCTTAATTTTTATACCACATATCCTATTTTGACACCAAGAAATGAAGCGGTTTTATAGAAAAGAAAGTTATTTTCGTAAATTCATTTGTTTTGTATTTTGTAATATAAGACTCCTTCATTACCAAAAATCTCTTTCATACCCACAAACAAATATAATAATATAATGAAGGCCCTTGTTCACTGAAAGTAGAAGCTCAGAATGAGGAAATGAGGTGATCCAGATTTCTCGCGGCTAGCCAAGAATTTCACTATTTGAATTGAGGGTTCATAATGTAAGACTTATCTGATCCTATCAATTAGGATAATCTTCTTTTTTTATCGAATAAAAAAAATCATGAATGTTTGTAGGACAGTATTAAGGATCTCATCGAAAACTTACAGCAGCTTGCCAAACAAGGGCTAAGAGAAAAAAGAGCACAGGTATGACTGGCATAACATCTACAATTGGATTGAAAAAAGCGTAAGCTTCGGGTAATTTGGCGAAGAAAAAACTACTCGAATGAAGAGCAGAATTAAGACAGATCCAGATCAAACTTAAGATATTAAGCATAACAAAGATTTTGTTCTTGGAGATAATTGTATTTTGATTGAGTTATAATGAAGAAAGTAAAGTAGGGTAGACTAAAAAATCCCTCTTTTTCTTTTTTCTTTGAATTCGCCCAATCAAAAATTCTTCAATCCTCTTCTAAGAATAGAAGGAATCATACTTTCATAGAATATCTTAATTGAATTCTATGTAATGATCAATAAATTCAGTTTAATTCTACATCTACACGTGTCAAATTCTAGCAAAAATCTAACCTATTCCATAGATATTTGGGCTAGAATTGACGAACAACCAATATCGATATTATCGTTTAGTATTGTCGAATACAAATCTAAATGGGGCGTGGCCAAGCGGTAAGGCAACGGGTTTTGGTCCCGCTACTCGGAGGTTCGAATCCTTCCGTCCCAGAGCAGACCAATTCTATCAGACTAAAGATTGTTCTCTTTAACAATCTTCTGTTTAAGAGTGTAATGTTGGATACAATGTGTCTGATTTCAAACGGTTCCTCTCGTAATTATATCCTTTTTTTCTGACAAACAGAATCAAGTTCAAATTACACGCGGATCTAACTGAATCCATTTGTGATCCAGGTGGGGCGGTAACATAGATCACAATAGTTTACTTTAAAAAAAAAAATGGGATGGCCATTCAGCAGAAGTTAGTTACTTAGAGAAACTATATGTCACATATCTATTTGCATTTTTAATGATGCATCCCGAGTCGAAATGCGGAAGAAAAGCCTCTATATTCCCTATCTCTAAAGTCAATAGGGTAGCCCAATTACTAACTCTCTGTAGATTTGTAATTGTAAACAGAAGGGAGTTCTTGGTACTAATTGAATTCCATGGCTGGGATTAAGGCTCCTAAGACTGGGTTGGGGTAAAATGAAAATAGGAACAACGGCTTGATCTGGACCTGGTTGGTTTTGTACCTAGACAAGATAGTCTAGCATCCCGTAACCGTAAGAGGATCCCTTTTTTTTTATGTTATGATTCATAATCCCCATAGAATTTGGGAATAGATAGGAGTTAATTGACAATGCAAGGTATCAATTTAAATATACGTGTCTGTTCAGATTTCATTAACAAATAATCAAGTTCAATATATAACAGATGTATTTTCTTTGGACCTCATTTTTTTTATTTCGCGTCTGGCTCTAATGAATAATTAGAAATCAAATCAATGTATCGATTAAGCCTAGAGGGAAATTAATACATTCCATTTACTTGACTTTATGGTTTATGGATGGAATTTATGGAAAGATTACTAGCCCTGAAGTAAAATACGTAGAAAAAGAGTCAATGCCTACAGTCTATATGTATTGTTATTGTTCTATTTCAGTGACAGCGTCATTTCCATTTTGTTGAAAAGGATCTGTGATCCCTTAAATCAAATATACGCGACTACCACCAGTGACAATTGTTCGGTCTGTTTGATAGATAGGGAAAGTTTATATTCTTCCGATTCTGGTTTTATCAATTAGATGAAAGAATAATGGCCTAAACCTTACCCTACATAAGTCTTTTCTATCCACCCCCATCTATCTGCCCTCACGAAAAAAAAAAGCCGCCTTCACGAAAAAGAAAGACATTGGATTTCTTTCTCGATCTATCTATCTGGTTTAAAAATAATTGATGATTCCATTGGAAAAGAAACGTGGATTTCTCTCTCTTATGATGAGAAAATGTGTATCTCTTTAATTAATGAGATATCCGCTACAAAGCAAAATTTTGAGCTACTCATTATGTTATGATTGGGACGACTTGTTGATTGATTTAGAGATCAAATTAGGTCTTTATCCTTACTAGAAAACTTTATTCAAATAATGATGTCGAAGTAGGAAATTTTGCAAATGAAACGTTTTAAATGATTCCTATTTTCATGATTTCTTATGAATCCTTGGTACTCGAATAAGTGTGAGATTGGCGAATCTATCCTATTGAGTTACTTTCGGCTTTTACGGGTGATTGGATTAGCTTATTTAATTGATGACTTATACTCATTCCGTTCCGGGATTGGGAATCTAATTAAAGAACCTCTTTAGTTTAGTTGTTCAAAAAAGAATTAATTGGATCTTTCATGAGTGATCATCTTGAGCAATCCGTTGAAGATGCAGATTAAAGAAGAACTCGCTTATTCCGGTTTTTAAAAATTGTTTAATTCATACGAGAAAATATGGGGTTAAATTGAATTCTTGATGAGACTTCTCTAGATAAATACCTACCCATCCATATAGAAAAATAAGAAAGTATAGATTACTATGTACTGATTGAGCCAATGACTATTCATGATTCTATATTGAATCAATTCCATACCGGTTCCAAATTAGAGGAATGTTATGGTAAAACTTCGTTTGAAACGATGTGGTAGAAAGCAACGTGCGACTTGAAGGACATGATCGGCTGTGGATTCTTACATCCGCCATTTTATATAGGACTGAAGGTGCTCTTGGTTCGACATAGTTTGTTCTGTTTGTTCTACTAGAATCCCTATTTTGTTGGGTTGTAAATAGTACATGATGGAGCTCGAGCAGAAAATCTTGATTTATTTCACCAGGGCAAGGATCTAGGGTTAGTGTCAATCAATAAGTTGGAACAACTTCGTAAGTATATCTTTGCTCTAGAAATAGAAAGGATCCAATTCGAACAAGTTTCCAATCCAAAAGGAAAATTTGTTGTAATTGGTAAAACCTTTTCTATCAAAAGTGTATCACGCGGCAATCCACCGTTCGTATGATTCTTCGATAGAAAGAAATCGCAAAAGGTATGTTGCTGCCATTTTGAAAGGATTAAGAATCACCGAAGTAATGTCTAAACCCAATGATTCAAAGCAACGATAAAGGATCTCCGAACAAGGAAACACCATTTTCAATTGTCTCAACAACTGAATCAGAGTGAGGAATCAAAATGGATTCTAAACGAGACAAACAAAGGGGGTTAGAGACAGCTCAATAAATGAAATGCCTAAGGATTTTCCTTTGAACTCTTTGATAATTATCCAACTTGAGTTATGAGTACGAATGGTTTTTTTGTTCTTCCTTCCCGAAAAAAAAACGCCTAAAATTAGAGTCTAATTGATTTAATGATTTGAGGCTCTATTTGTCACTATATACATAAAACATAAAATAGAATCCATTCTTTCTCGAGCCGTACGAGGAGAAAACCTCCTATACGTTTCTAGGGGGGGGCATTGTTCATCTACATCTATCCCAATGAGTCATCTATCGAATCGTTGCAATTGATGTTCGATCCCGAAGAGACGGAAGAGATCTTCGGAAAGTGGGTTTTTACGATCCGATAAAGAATCAAACTTATTCAAACGTTCCCGCTATTCTATATTTCCTTGAAAAGGGAGCTCAACCTACAGGAACTGTTCATGATATTTCAAAGAGGGCAGAGATCTTTAAGGAACTTCGCGTTAATCAAACGAAATCAAATTAATGAAAAAAAAAGGGGGGGGAGGGTTACTGTATCTAGCTTTGTGTAAATTTTTCTCCACTATTCCCTTTTTTCTTGCTCTATTCATACCTATTT